TTGGTTGATCATTTTTAACGTCTCTAATTCAAAACCGAACATGAAATTTTTATTTCATTCGGCTCCTTTATGGAAGATCGATGTATTCCCAGAAATAAAATGACATCCATAACATCTATGTCAGCTTTTTTATCTGAATTCATTCAAATCTACTCGCTTTCTAGATGATCCCTCTAGAGGAGGAGAATTATATCAACTCTGTCTAGTTTCTTCGTTCCCTATTTCTACTCACAGGATCCTGAGGAAAAGAATTTGGTTTCCACCGAGCGGAAACAATATGCCGATGGTTCTAGTAAACCAAAACCACCGTTTTCTAGCTAAAAGCTTCAATCTCCCTTTTACAACACAAAAATTGAAGATCTAGTTACGATTGGAAATAAACTTTTGTATCTTTATCCATGTATCCTTGACTCATACTCATTCAATTGGAAGAGTTGATCCAATGCAAAAAAATTATGCTTCACGATTCCATAATCCAATTTTATCTTTATTCAATTTATAATTGACCTTTGGATACAAATCGTGAGAATGTATATTCTTCCTCAAATATGCCATTGAGAGGTAAAGGATTAAACCTTTTTAAGAAATAAAGTTTTGATTCGGAATATGAAAAAACCGAAAGACCCCTTAACTATTTAAGTTGTTAATAGAACGAATCACACTTTTACCACTAAACTATACCCGCTACAATTTATATATTGTATATAAATTGAGGAACATTTGTCGAACAAAGAGATGAGATACAATTAAGATAGCATCAGAATCATGAAAATGATAGTGTTTACGTGTATTTTGCCCCCCGGAAACTTGAAAATAGGCGAACAGCAAAAAGCTTATCTTATTTAAATAAGATAAAAAGTTCTAATTATAATTATACTTTTCGTTTGCTGGGAAGTCATTACTGAGAGTCCCGGTCCGAAGGAGTCATTGAAGCCGGATCATCCAAATGATCAATTCTGTATACACAGTTCTTTTCGACTTTCCTTTAAACTGTCAGATCTTATGAATTTAGGTCAATTGATCTCAAGTGTTCAAATAAAGCTTGTTCTTTTAATTGAACAAGTAAATGATCTATTTATAATTGATTATAAATAATCAATATGAAAAATATGTATGTTTATATAGTTGAGGTTATTTTTTATTTAATATATATATGTGTATGTGTTTTTTTAGTCCACTTTTTCCAGTAAGTAAATTTTTATTTATAAAAGAATAAAAAAAAAAGAACATTAAGAAGAAAATGAAAATATATATAAAATATTTCTTATTAATAATAAGAAATGATGAAACTTCCATCATAGGAATAGGAATGGGGATGGAAATTGCCCTTGTTGCTTCTTTAATAACAAGTATTTATGATTTGATATCAAATCATAATTGAATTGGTTGATCCATGAATGATTGATTCATTGAAACTAAAAATAAGTAATGGCCCGGCCAGTACTCCAGTACTTAAATTTGGCCGGGGGAATAAATCTTTTGTACAAAATCAATAAGGCATTTTTTCTATTGGTGATATCTCTTTCGAATCATTATATAAATTGAATTGCGGATCAAATTTGTAGATATCTTAATCTTAATATATATTTATATATATAATTATATTATAGAATTTATATAATATATAATTTATATAATTAATTCTCTTTTTTTTATATTTTTATATTGGTTATATGTTATTTTTCTATCCTTCTAATAAGGAAAGAAAATTGGGGTTTTTTTGATCAATCTTTACTTCAACTTCACGTGTCACATCACATAAAAAATTTTCCAAATTGGAATTTGGAGAGATGGCTGAGTGGACTAAAGCGTCGGATTGCTAATCCGTTGTACGAATTATTTGTACCGAGGGTTCGAATCCCTCTCTCTCCGCTCTATCTAATCACTTGAAACTTTCAAATTCGAAAAAATATCAATCAATCCCTTAGATTTTATCATCAAAAAAATAAGAAAAAAGAAAGGAAAAACAAAAAAGATCTTATGGTTATTCCTCACGTCCAGGATTGCGCCCTGGATCATTAGATAAGAATCCGAAAATGAAGAGAGAAACAAAGAATATCACTACTGTATAAACGAAGAGTTTGAGAGTAAGCATTACACAATCTCCAAGATTTTTTTTTATGGGAATGGATTACCTAATTTTTTTGGACTACATATGCTATTTTAACATGACACCTCACAATCACAATAAAAAAAAAATTTTCACTAATTTATTTGTAATAAGATTCTGAGTCCTTCGTTAGAAAAATTTTCTTGTTACCCCCACAATTACAATTAGGTATTGTGGAAGACCTAATAAAGTCTTTGTTCACTGGAAGGTCAGAGTCAGAACAAGGAAATAAATGGATTCAAATTAATTACTATGGTTATTCAATATCAAAAATTTTGATTTTTTGAATCGAGGGTTCATAATGTAAGACTATCCAATCTTATTAATTTTTTTTGATCAAAAAAATCATGAATTTAGGAAAGTATTAAAGATTTCAGCGAAAACTTACAGCGGCTTGCCAAACAAAGGCTAAGAGAAAAAAGAATAAAGGTATGATGGGCATAACGTCTACGATTGGATTGAAAAAGGCATAAGCCTCGGGCAATTTGGCGAAGAAAAAACTACTTGAATAAAGGGCATAATTAAGACAGATACAGATTAAACTAAAGATATTAAGCATAACAAAAATTTGGTTCTTGTAGATTAGATAATTTGATTTTGATTGAGTTACTTTATATAATATAAGGTAAAAATATATAATAAATATAAGGTAAAAATAAAAAGGGCAGGTCAAAAAAATCCCCTTTTTCTATTCTTAAACGAGAATACAAGGAATTCTACTTTCATACAATATTTTAATTTAATTTTATGTAATGATCAATAAATTTTTGATTATTCTATATCGACATGTGTCATGTCGAATCCTAGCAACAAGATTTCCCGTATGTATCTTATTTGGGTTGGGCTGGAATTGACGAATAACCAAAACTAATAATAGTCTTTATGAGTGTCGAATAGAAATCTAAATGGGGCGTGGCCAAGCGGTAAGGCAACGGGTTTTGGTCCCGTTACTCGGAGGTTCGAATCCTTCCGTCCCAGATCGTTTCAATCAGAAACGACAAATGGAATCACATTGTATCCGACAGTAAACATAAAATTGTTAAAGAAAAAGAAAATCTTTATAAATATAAATGAACGAACAAGTCTATATATTATGTATTGTTATTGTCCTATTTTAGTAACAATCATTCGGTTAAGTGAAAAAGAATCCAAAATTCCTTAAATATCCATAATTACTTATGGATTACTTACGGGAAAAATATTGTATATGATAGATACGAAAAAATAAGAATAAGAGGAGTATGATTTTCTCTTTTCAGATGAAAGAATAACGACCTTAATCTTACCTTACACGATACCTTTTCTATTCCATGCCCATGAAAGCCAATAAACTTTATTCCCAATCTATCTATGTTTTAAATTAAACAATTTATAATTCAATTGAACATGATGAAAATTTGTACCTCTTTAGTGAATGAGATATCTGCTAAAAATTTGGAGTTATTCATTGTGAGTGCGTCGACTTGTTGATTGAATTAGAGATCAAATTCAGTCATGAACGAAAATATGTTTTCCGGCTATAACCCGAAGTCGGAGATTCTTTAAACTATTTTTACGGAATTTTTCATGATATGAATCTTTGGTACTCGAAAGAAGTGTGATAAATCGATATTGTCGAGAAACTTCCGACCTTTCCGGGTCATTGGAATAGCTTATTTAGTTAAAATGATTTTGTTCCGGGATTTGGAATACCTTAAATACCTTAAAGGTCCTTCTTTTTCTTTTGAGGTTTATAGCTTATTTGGTCGAGAAAGATGGGCTCCATCATTTCATGATTCATGATTGGTCGTCCCGAACAATCTATTAAAGATATAAATAAGTCTTAAGCAAACTCGTTTATTCGTCTTTTTTTTTTTATTAATTTATATGATATGGGTTTCCAAAATTGTTTCTGAGCCCTCTCCAGAAAATACTTATCTATCCATAGATAGATAGAAAATATGGACTATATAGTAATAATACTACTCTAGTATAGTATTATGTACCGGTATATACCGTTCGACCCAATGACTATTCATCATTCTATATTGAATCAATTTCATATTATATTGGTTCGAAATGAAATTAGAGAAATGTTATGGTAAAACTTCGTTTGAAACGATGTGGTAGAAAGCAACGTGCGACTTGAAGGACATGATCGGCTGTGGATTCTGACATCCACCATTTTCTATAAGAATGAAGATGCTCTCAGCTTGACATAGTTTGTTCTATTCCACTAGGAACCTAATTTGTGTTAGGTACTAATTTAAATAGTACATGATGAAGCTCGAGCAGAAAAAGTAAAAGTATTGATTAATTTATCGGGGGGAAGAATCTAGGGTTAGTGACAATTAATAAGTTGGACCAACTTTGTAAGTATATCCTCAATATAGAAATCGAAAGGGTCAAATTAAAACAAGTAAAAAAACGCAAAAGGTATGTTGCTGCCGTTTTGAAAGGAATAAGGATCACCGAAGTAATGTCTAAACCCAATGATTTCACAAAGCAAAGATAAAGGATTCTAAAACAAGGAAACACTATTTTCAATTGTCTCAACAATTGTATCAGAATCAGAATGAAGAATCAAAAAAGATTCGAGACGAGATAAACAAAGGAGGTTAGAGACAGCTCAATAAATGTCTAAGGAGTTCCCCTCGAACTCTTTCAGAATTACTCAACTTGAGTTATGAGTACGACTGAGATTTACTTTTTCTGTAAGGAATAAGAAAAAACCAATAAAATCATATTCTAATTTATGATTTTATAGATCCATGGGTCAATTATATACTTAAATATACAGAAATTAGAATCATTTTTCTCGAGCCGTATGAGGAGAAAACCTCCTATACGTTTCTAGGGGGGGTGAATTGTTTATCTACATCTATCCCGATGAGCCATCTATCGAATCGTTGCAATTGATGTTCGATCCCGAAGAGACGGAAGAGATCTTCGAAAAGTGGGTTTTTACGATCCGATAAAGAATCAAACTTATTTAAACGTTCCTGTTATTCTATATTTCCTTGAAAAGGGCGCTCAACCTACAGTAACTGTTCATGATATTTTAAGGAAGGCAGAATTCTTTAAAGAAGGAACTTCGAGTTAATTATGAATTTTCATTAAAAATTTTCAAATTTCAATAAAAATAAAGTAAAAAAAAAAAAAGATAGAGGGTAACTAGCCTCTATCTTTGTGTAATTATTTGTGTAATTATTTCCCCGGAATTTACCGACAAAGGCGGGATACATTTTTCTTATGATATCTCTATTGATTGAATGAGCTCGAGATTTTTTCTCTATCCCTTCCTTATTTTTCCATTCAAATTTCTTATTTCTCTTATGCTAATCTCCAACGCAAGGCTTTTTTTTAGAAAAAAAAACAATGGATTTTCTCAATATTCCATTCATATTGACAATGTTGTATTGAACCAATATAATTCGATCGTAGATAAATAAATCCGTTTATCCCTACCCCATATTGGTTCTTTCCTTCACTTAAATCAAATGAGGGAGGGTTTTTCTGGATTTATTGTAATACAAGACGTATTTTCTTAACAACAAAAAAACATACACAACGGATCAAGAGAAAAATGGGTGTCAATTTGAAAATCTATATCGGATTGGGAATCTATTGTTTTTTAATCCGATCCGCTCATTTTTATATTTTTATGTTTATTACAATTACAAATTGATCAACAAATCTTTCTTTTACATTTCGATTTGTTGCTAGTTCAATGTTTTGATTTTGACGGAGTCCTCCGCAGTACAATCCAATTCAATTTTTGCATTTCGATCGTATCTACACTAACACTAATATATATATTTTGATATATTTTTTATTTTCCGGGTTGCTAACTCAATGGTAGAGTACTCGGCTTTTAAGTGCGACTATGATCTTTTACACATTTGGATGAAGCAACGAATTCGTCCAGACTATTGGTAGAGTCTATAAGACCACGACTGATCCTGAAAGGTAATGAAGGAAAAAACAGCATGTCGTAATAAGATATAAATTGATTTATTAATCTATTTTTTTTTTATTCAAATAGAACTTTTAATTTATCCTTACTAGATCGTTACAAAATATTGTGTTGATTTTTTGAAAGGGACAAAATAAATTCACATTTACAATTTGGTCTAATGAATAAATGGATAGAGTCCTATGGCTCCAATTCTGGTAAAACAAAAAGCAACGAGCTTATGTTCTTAATTTGAATGATTACCCAATCTAATTAGACGTTAAAATAGATTAGTGCCTGATGCGGGAAAGAGTTCTCCTATGAGTGGACCATTGATTCTTTTTTTTTTTTTGAATCCTAACTATTCTCCATTATGAATTGGAGACAGATGTGTAGAAGAAAGAGTATACTGATAAAGAGAATCTAATTTATTCCAAAATCAAAAGAGCGACCGGGTTGCAAAAATAAAGGATCTTGGACCCTCTGTTTATTATAATAAACATAAACCAATTCCAATTGGAGATAAAAAGATAGGAAAGAGATCTGTTGATTGGACTCCCCGTCTCGGGGTATATCTTTTGATTTATACTGAGTAGATAGTATACTATCTATTATAGTATATACATAATCTATACCCCGTTCTGACCATATTATATTGCACTATGTATCATTTGATAACCCAAGACACGCCCCCCTGTCTCCGTTTTAAATAGAGAAATTGAAATGGAAGAATTACAATTACAAGGATATTTAGAAAAAGATGGATTTCGGCAACAAAACTTCCTATATCCGCTTATATTTCAAGAGTATATTTACACACTTGCTCATGATCATGGGTTAAATAGTTCGATTTTTTACGAACCCATGGAAATTGTGGGTTTAGGTTATGACAATAAATCCAGTTCCGTACTTGTGAAACGTTTAATTACTCGAATGTATCAACAGAATTCATTGATTTATTCAATGAATGACTTTAACCAAAATCGATTCGTTGGGCACAACAATTCTTTTTATTCGAATTTTTATTCTAAAATGGTATCAGAAGGTTTTGCAGTGATTGTGGAAATTCCATTCTCGCTTCGATTAGTACCTTCCTCCGAAGAAATACCCAAATCTCAGAATTTACGATCTATTCATTCAATATTTCCCTTTCTAGAGGACAAATTGTCGCATTTAAATTATGTCTTAGATATACTAATACCCTATCCTATTCATCTAGAAATCTTAGTTAAAATCCTTCAATGCTGGATCCAAGATGTTCCCTCTTTGCATTTTTTGCGATTCTTTCTCCATGAATTTCATAATTGGAATAATTTGATTACTCCGACTAAATCTATTTCCGTTTTTTCAAAAGAAAATAAAAGACTATTCCGGATCCTGTATAATTCTTATGTATCTGAATATGAATTTGTATTCGTTTTTCTTCGTAAACAATCCTATTATTTACGATCAACAT